CTTCCTAGGAGGGAACAAATATTTATCTTTTCGATGAGAGTTTGTACACAACATGGGAGAAACCTATCTTCTATTTATAATAATTGAAGAAAAGGTTCTATCATATCATATATAGTGAATTGATACTCCCGATTCCCACAAAATCATTTCTTTCGTTCAATAGTTACTCGTTATTAGTTAATAATCCTAGTGATTGGATCTATATGCGTATTCCGATAGGAAATGAAATAGTAAAATGATTTTTCGTCGAATGACTATTCATTTATTGTATTTTCAAATAGGGGGCAGGAAGGATCTATGGGAAAATGGTGGTTCAATTCAATGTTGTCTAACGAGGAGTTAGAACACAGGTGTGGGCTAGGTAAATCAATGGACAGTCTTGGTCGTCCTGTTGGAAATACCAGTGGAAGTGAAGATCCCATTCTAAATGATACGAATAAAAACAATCATAATCATGGTTGGCGCGAAAGTAATAGTTGCAGTAATGTTGATAATTTTTTCGGTGTCAGGGACATTTGGAGTTTCATCTCTGATGACACTTTTTTAGTTAGGGATAGTAATGGTAACAGTTATTCCGTATATTTTGATATTGAAAATCGGGTTTTTGAGATTGACAATGATAGTTCTTTTCTGAGTGAACTAGAAACTGCTTTTTCTAGTTATCTGAATAGCGGGTCTAAGAGTGACAATCGCTACTATGATCATTATATGTATGATACTACGTATAGTTGGAATAATCACATTAATAGTTGCATTGATAGTTATCTTCGTTCTGAAATCAGTATTGATAAGTACATTTCGAGTGGTAGCGACAATCACATTTACAGTTATATTTATAGTTACATTTGTAGTGGTGAAAGTGTAAGTGATAGTGACAGGGGGAGTTCTAGTATAAGAACTGGCGGTAATGGCAGTGATTTCAATATAAGAGGAAGATCTAATGATTTCGATGGAAATAAAAAATACAGACATTTATGGGTTCAATGCGAAAATTGTTATGGATTAAATTATAAGAAATTTTTTAGGTCAAAAATGAATATTTGTGAACAATGTGGATATCATTTGAAAATGGGTAGTTCAGATAGAATCGAACTTTCGGTTGATTCGGGCACTTGGGATCCTATGGACGAAGACATGGTCTCTATTGACCCCATTGAATTTCACTCGGAAGAGGAACCTTATAGAGATCGTATCAATTCGTATCAAAGAAAGACAGGTTTAACTGAGGCTGTTCAAACAGGCATAGGTCAACTAAATGGGATTCCCATAGCCATTGGGGTTATGGATTTTCAGTTCATGGGGGGTAGTATGGGATCCGTAGTAGGCGAGAAAATCACCCGGTTGATCGAATATGCTGCTAATAGATCTCTACCTGTTATTATGGTGTGTGCTTCTGGAGGAGCACGCATGCAAGAAGGAAGTTTGAGTTTGATGCAAATGGCTAAAATATCTTCCGCTTTATATGATTATCAATTCAATAAAAAGTTATTCTATGTATCAATCCTTACATCTCCTACAACCGGCGGAGTAACGGCCAGTTTTGGTATGTTGGGAGATATTATTATTGCTGAACCCAATGCCTACATTGCATTTGCGGGGAAAAGAGTAATTGAACAAACATTGAATAAGACAGTACCTGACGGTTCACAAGCAGCTGAGTATTTATTCCATAAGGGCTTATTTGATCCAATCGTACCACGTAATCCTTTAAAAGGTGTTCTGAGTGAATTATTTCAGCTACACGGTTTCTTTCCCTTGAATCAAAATTCAAGTAGAGCGCTAGGCTCAGTTATTTGTAGCGAACTTTAGTTCATCGGAATCAAAGTCAAAATAAGAAGAGTGGAGTTTTCTTTGGTAACATAAGTTCTATAGGAAGTTTCGGATAATTACTTTTTTTGATGCAGATTTTTTATCCTACCCCTATTCATGATTAGTAATCAGGAACCCCCTATCAGGAGGAAAAGAGTGAATTCTTCCTTCCGCGGAATGGAATTGGGAAAAAAAATAAAAAGAATTTCATGTTCCCTTCTTTCATATTAATATATATCATATTAATATATATAGAATAATTCAAATCTATAAGGGAAGTGTTGCATATTTTTATATCTCCCGAGGACCTACACTTTTGACTATGAATTCCTGTTGGATCGGATTCTAACAAATCCTTAGGAAACTCGTAAGAAACTCTTTATTAGAAGATAAGGGCGGTAGAACAAGAATAATAAAGCGGATTATCATCCATCTATTTCTTGTAGAAAGGTGAATAGATACACTTATTTAGCTCTACATTCCTTGCACTTATTATATACTTAATAATACTTATAATAGATATACTTATCATAAGATAAGATATCTTTATAACAGGTACAAATATTAAATCGAGGCACCCATTCTATGACAGATTTCAATTTACCCTCTATTTTTGTGCCTTTAGTGGGCTTAGTGTTTCCAGCAATTGCAATGGCTTCTTTATCTCTTCATGTTCAAAAAAACAAGATTGTTTAGACCTGATAGGACAAAATTTCATCAATTTATTTCAACACTTGGACTTGGATCATAATAGGGATATCCATTTAGTGGAATATGATACGACATGTGGCTCCCTCCGGGCACAAATAAAAAAGTGATTATACATGCGGATACATTATATATGGATAAATGCATGTATATGGGGGGATAGCTGTTTTAAAATGGATCAGAGCGGATATCTGAAATAGAAAGTTAACGTATCTATATTATGTAGATATACATAGTGGTGGTATTATACGAAGGGGATGTTATTATTTTATATCTAACCAATTCGATGAATTACTCCTAATAGTTCGCGTCATAATAGTGCTAGTTGATGAGAGTTACTTCGGGAGCAAAATAAAAAAAAGTAAAATCAAATTCATTTGGCTTATTCTCTTCTCTCAATTCCAATAGGATGCAACTGGATCTAGTATGAACTATCGATCAGAACGTATATGGATAGAACTTATAACGGGGTCTCGAAAAACCAGTAATTTCTGCTGGGCCTGTATCCTTTTTTTAGGTTCACTAGGATTCTTATTGGTTGGAACTTCCAGTTATCTTGGTAGGAATCTGATATCTTTATTCCCGTCTCAGCAAATCATTTTTTTTCCCCAAGGAATCGTGATGTCTTTCTATGGGATCGCAGGTCTGTTCATTAGTTCCTATTTGTGGTGCACAATTTCGTGGAATGTAGGTAGCGGTTATGATCGATTCGATAGAAAAGAAGGAATAGTGTGTATTTTTCGTTGGGGATTTCCTGGAATAAATCGTCGCATCTTCCTTCGATTCCTTATGAGAGAGATTCAATCGATCAGAATGGAAGTTAAAGAGGGTCTTTATCCTCGACGTGTCCTTTATATGGAAATCAGAGGCCAGGGCGCCATTCCCTTGACCCGTACTGACGAAAATTTGACTCCACGAGAAATTGAACAAAAAGCTGCTGAATTGGCCTATTTCTTGCGCGTGCCAATTGAAGTATTTTGAAATGAAGGGAATGAATGCTTTCTCAGCATGAGGGAAGGGACCCAGGAACCCCCGTTTAAATATAACTGAAGCTTCTTCGGAACGTTCATTCGAGCAAAACATGTTAGATTCTATTTCCCCCGTTCCGTTGGTAATCCTTCTGTGGCCCATAGAATAAAGCAGGCGGACGTATACGGAACAACCATAATAAGAAGCAATTTTGATCGACCAAAACTCCTTTTTCTGCATATAGAACTCAATTCTACTAGTAACAAGTCTAATAAGTATGTATTCATCACACATATCAGAGCATTTCGGAATACATAATTTCTCTTTTTAGGGCCAATACTTTGGATTAATACATTAGATACAGATGTATCATATCTCGTTAATTATCTTTCTTTTGTCAATCGATGTTTCTTTTTTGATCCTTTCTTTAGCTCCTGGATAACCAAACGTTTAGATCTCTCATAACTATCCAATTTCTCTCTCGTTTTGTCACCTATTTCGGATTTCATCATTAATATTTTTCAGAAATATCCCCTCAATTATTCCCGGGTCGTGGGTAGCCAGTGAAAATTTCGAAAAAATAATTGAGGGGAGTTCTTTCGTCTCGAAATCAAAATAATATTCATTATTTCAAGCGGTTCTTTTGGGCATTCATCGAAAGAACAAATGAAGATAGAATTGGTTCGAATTTGACCAACTGAGATATCTGGGAAAAGTATTTGATTATTTCTTCATTCGAAACGGGCCCTTATTCTATTTCTATTTCTATATTCTTTCTAGATCCAAGGACTAAACAATTCAAAAAAAAAAGGAATAGATCCATAGGTTCCATACCTTGTTATAGAACTCATGCTTCATAGAAATATCGGATCAGATAGAGTCGGCGAATGAAGCGGGTTCATTAACAATTCACAGATGAAAAGTGTCAAAAAAGAAAGCATTGACTCCCCTCCCGTATCTTGCATCTATAGTCTTTTTGCCCTGGTGGATCTCTCTCTCATTTAATAAAAGTCTGGAACCTTGGGTTACTAATTGGTGGAATACCGGACAATCCGAAACTTTTTTGAATGATATTCAAGAAAAGAACGTTCTAGAAAGATTCGTAGAATTAGAACAACTATTCCTGTTGGATGAAATGATAAAAGAGTACCCGGAGACACAGATACAAAAGCTTCGTATAGGAATCCACAAAGAGACGATGCAATTGGTCAAAATGCACAACGAAGATCATATCCATATCATTTTGGATTTCTCGACAAATATAATCTGTTTTGCTATTCTAAGTGGTTATTCTATTCTGGGTAATGAAGAACTTGTCATTCTGAATTCTTGGGTTCAGGAATTCCTCTATAACTTAAGCGACACAATAAAGGCTTTTTCTATTCTTTTATTAACTGATTTATGTATCGGATTCCACTCACCCCGGGGGTGGGAACTAATGATTGGTTCGGTCTACAAAGAGTTTGGATTTGCTCATAACGATCAAATTATATCTGGTCTTGTTTCCACTTTTCCAGTCATTCTAGATACAATTTTGAAATATTGGATCTTCCATTATTTAAATCGTGTATCTCCTTCACTTGTAGTGATTTATCATTCAATGAATGAATGAAGAACTCATTTGATCTGCTGATATCAATCAAATCATGATGCTACTTCGTACATAAACAAACCGTTTTGAAGCTTACTCACTCTTTATACTTCTACCCGCCCAGGGGGTTCCTACTATACTTCAGTACAATTATTCCAGTACAATGGCAGAATCATGGATAGGGAACTATGCTAGCTACCTACCTAATTTATTGTAGAAATTTCCGGGATCAATTATTGGACCATGCAAAATAGAAATACCTTTTCCTGGGTAAAGAAAGAGATGACTCGATTCATTTCCGTATTGATCATGATATATGTAATAACTCGGACATCTATTTCAAATGCATATCCTATTTTTGCGCAGCAGGGTTATGAAAATCCACGAGAAGCAACCGGGCGTATTGTATGTGCCAATTGCCATTTAGCTAATAAGCCCGTGGATATTGAGGTTCCGCAAGCTGTGCTTCCTGATACTGTATTTGAAGCAGTTGTTAGAATCCCTTATGATATGCAACTGAAACAAGTTCTTGCTAATGGTAAAAAGGGGGCTTTGAATGTGGGGGCTGTCCTTATTTTACCCGAGGGATTCGAATTAGCTCCCCCCGATCGTATTTCTCCCGAGCTGAAAGAAAAGATGGGCAATCTGTCTTTTCAGAGCTATCGCCCCACTAAAAGAAATATTCTTGTAGTGGGTCCTGTTCCTGGTCAGAAATATAGTGAAATCGTCTTTCCCATTCTTTCTCCGGACCCTTCTACTAAGAAAGAGGTTCACTTCTTAAAATATCCCATATACGTAGGCGGGAACAGGGGAAGGGGTCAGATTTATCCCGACGGGAGCAAGAGTAACAATACAGTCTATAATGCTACAGCAGCAGGTATAGTAAGCAGAATAGTACGTAAAGAAAAAGGGGGATATGAAATAAGCATAGCCGATGCATCGGATGGACACCAAGTGGTTGATATTATACCTCCAGGACCAGAACTTCTTGTTTCAGAGGGTGAATCCATCAAGCTTGATCAGCCATTAACGAGTAATCCCAATGTGGGTGGATTTGGTCAGGGAGATGCAGAAATAGTACTTCAAGATCCATTACGTGTCCAAGGTTTGTTGTTCTTCTTGGCATCTGTTATCCTAGCACAAATCTTTTTGGTTCTCAAAAAGAAACAGTTTGAGAAGGTTCAATTGTCCGAAATGAATTTCTAGATCCACGGATTCATCAAGTTGGTAAAAAGGGCCGAATTATTGTTGATCAATGCAATTATGTATGATCCAAAAAAATATGGAAAGCCCCTTGTCTTGCTTTGTTTATACTGCTTTTCTGCGAGATGCCGGGAATTGCTTGTATCCCATTCCCAGTAATAGTATGTATATTGCGAAGAAGACTACTTGACCCTCCCCCCCTTTTTTTTTTCAATCCAAATTGGAGCGGTGTGACGCTTCTTATTGCCGGATTGTAAATGCCATGGAATGCATCAATAGTTTTTTCTATCTAATAGAATCGAATTCTAATAGACAATAGGCGGCATAACATTAAGTAGGAAGAGAATACGCGGCAAGGGATAAATGAAAGAATGATTCTGGGAGGGATTACTTGTCTTCCTAATTTTCGACACAAGAAAAGGAATTTTCCGCCCTTTTCTTGTGTCGAAATAATAATGATTCTTGATCTTGTTCGTCAAAGATTACTGTTTTCTTTTCCAGGTCTATCGGAACCTCTTTCTTTAGATTCATAAGAAGTGGCGGACAAACAAAAAAGGGGGATGGCTTAGTAAACAAATAGAACTTCTTCAACGAACTTATAAAATTTCAAGTAAAAAAAAAAAAAAAAAATTTTAAGATGAGATAATAAATAAGGATTTGGATATGTGCAAAAATCCAAGATTTTCCCCTTTTTACTTGATGAAATTTTATTTTTATAGAATAGAGTAGAGTAAGGTTCAATTAAATTAGTATAGAAATGGTTTGCAGGATGTCTCATCTGTAGAAATCCTGTGTCATCCAAAAAATCAATTGATTCCTTTTTTCTTCTTGTTTCGGAAGGGGCCCTCATACTATGGCGGAACAGATACTATGAATCAATCAAGGGATTCCATTTTTCAAAAACATCATCAGAAACAAAGCATCCTTTTATCATTTCTATGAATCTAATATTATGATTATGTTGACTGGATGAATTTCCAACTTTTTTTATGTTATGGAATAGATCAAACAAAGCCTTACCCGAAGAGTAAGAACTCAATAGGACCTTACCCCTCTTTAGTCTGATTCGGGGGGTAAGGTCCTATTGAGTTCTTACTTTTTCATGTCTACAATCCGGCTCATCCGATTACTATAGGGATGATCCCAATCCGGAATATGAGCCGTAAAAGAAAATACCTATTGAACCGATCACAGGAATACCAGTTACAGTACCTATAAGC